GGTAACGTGACATAAAGACTCCTTATTGTTTTTTACATTACAGAATAAACCTAAATTAAAACTGAACTAAATGATAAATTAAGCAAGATCTACTGAAGTGTTATACTACAAAGCAAAAAAGAATGAGATGAATTGTATCAATATCCGACCTTTGTATATTTGTATATGTAAATGTATCTTTTTCCTGATTTGTTCTGCATGGATCTAACTCTTTCAACTTTTATTCATAGTCGGAAGTTCTTACGACATAATGGGCCGTTGGCCTTTGGAAAGGGGTAAGAAGCCATTTCCATTCACAATTCAATACAATATTTTGTGATTTCAAAGAGACATTATCAATCATGTAAAAATAAAAAGAACAAATAGAAAAAAGCCCGCTATCGGAATCGAACCGATGACCATCGCATTACAAATGCGATGCTCTAACCTCTGAGCTAAGTGGGCTTACATAATTTAAATTGTAATGCATAGGAATTCAATATAACTATTTAGTTACTATTAATATAGTAATGAATCTCTATTTTAGTTCGAGAGTGCCTGCTCTAAAGAAAGGAAGAAGGATAAGAATAAAAATGAAAGACGCAATCCAGATAAATGCAAAACATAATGATATATTTTTATATTGACCGTTCGAGTATTCCAAATTGCATGGTAAAAATGAGAGGAAACAGGGCATATATGTCTTATATACATCTATATTGAATTGCGAATACAGAAATGATAGAATCATTTCGTAGTGGCCCAAATCCAAAATATGGGTCCCACCACAATACAGATGAAAGAAGATAGGCAATAAATCAAAGAGGAGGCAAAGGCTTGTCAACATAGGAATCCATATTTATAATGAATTCAACGGTCCCAGCATAAATGAAAGAAAAAAGAGAACAACATCACAAAGAGATCCTAATCTCAAAACAAAGGGGGGATATGGCGAAATTGGTAGACGCTACGGACTTAATTGGATTGAGCCTTAGTATGGAAACCTACTAAGCGATCACTTTCAAATTCAGGGAAACCCTGGAATTAATAAAATATAGGCAATCCTGAGCCAAATCCTGTTTTCCGAAAACAAGCAGGGGCTTTTAAAAATAAAGCAAGCGAGAATAAAATAATAAAAAGGGATAGGTGCAGAGACTCAATGGAAGTTGTTCTAATAAATGGAGTTGACTGTCTTTCGCTGGTAGAAGAATTTGCCCATTGAAACTCCAGAAAGGATAAATTTATATACATAGGTATAGTACTGAAATTTTATAAAAAAAATGATTAATGACGACTTGAATCTGTATTTTTTTAGATGAAAAATAGAATAGAAAGGTAGTTCTTAAACGATTCTAAGTTGAAGAAAGAATCAAATAGTCATTGATCAAATCATTTACTTTTACTCCATAGTCTGATAGATCAATTGATTACTCGGACGAGAATAAAGATAGAGTCCCATTCTACATATCAATACCGATAACAATGAAATTTATAGTAATAGGAAAATCCGTCGACTTTAGAAATCGTGAGGGTTCAAGTCCCTCTATCCCCACAAAAAAGCCCATTCCTTTTGCCTCCCTAACTATTTCTCTTTTTATCCTACCTTCTGCTAGCGGTTCAAAATTCATTCGACTCTTTCACAACCAGAGCCGGGCGAAAATGTTTTTCTCTTATCACAAGTTTTGTGATATTGATATATATACGACACGTACAAATGAACAGCTTTGAACAAAGAATGCCTATTTGAATGATTCACAGTTCATATCACGACTCATACTGAAACTTGAAGCTTACAAAGTTTTCTTTTTGAAAATCCAATAAATTTTAGGGATTGAATAAGACTTTGTAATACATACCTTTTTATCCTTTTAATTGACATAGACCCAAGCCATCTAGTAAAATGATGCGTCAGGAATGGTCGGGATAGCTCAGTTGGTAGAGCAGAGGACTGAAAATCCTCGTGTCACCAGTTCAAATCTGGTTCCTGGCACATGATTAATTTGTATCAGTCTATATGCTACAAATTCATTGATATAGATCAACATACATATTCATTAATAATCTAGATCTTGATACAATACATATTTATTCATCTAGGTATCTAGAGGTAAACTTCTCTATTTTAGTTTTAGTTTATAGATGGGTAAAGAGTATATAAAGATATAAAGGAATTTTCGTCTTTTTTATTTGTTCATACTGTGTCTCCTCTCGTTCAAAAAGAACGTGAATACTTCAGACATAGCCAATCGTGAGACTTTATCTGTCAAGAAGTTTCGAGTCCTTAGTAATCGAAACCACAGATCTATCAACTAACCTATGCTTAACTGGCCAAGCAGACAGACGACCCTGCTATTTTTTATCTCTCCCACATTTTGATTTGTATTAAGTATTTCACATTTACAATGAAATTTATGAAGATTGACCCACTACTTGGTATTCTGTGCAAAAGGATCCCGCTTAATTCACTAATTCGCGGAAAGCTACTTTTTATATTTGAGACCCAATTCTATCCTCAGAGATTTCTCGAGATATTTTCTTACGAAGTTTCGTTATAGCATCTAGAACTGCTTCCGGTTTAGACGGGCAGTTCGGGGCAAATAGACATCCACAGGAATTGGCTTACCTATAATTGTACACACTCCCGTAGCGTAGCGGAGCAATAACATATTTTGGTTCAAGCATTTGATCATATAATCTCACTAAAGAAGTAGCCGTTGTTATTTATTTATTGTGAAAATAAGGTTTGTTTGTTTAGGACTCGATTTTGGTACCAGTCTCTAACGATCAAAGCCGAATCGTGAGCTTATATTAATGAAATTAATTCAATGAAGGAACAAGTAATACCATAGAGAAGCATCCATAAACTAGAGAGTCTTGACCAATTTGAAAAATCATTTGATGTAGTTGAAATAACTTAATTTTGGACTGTTCGATCAAGTAAAGGAAACTCAATCAAATTCATATCTCAATTTGTTTTTCTTTTTGTCTGAATATTCAGAACTAAGACCATTTGAATGCTCCTTTTCACCATGCATAAATTGCACCAACAATTAGAATATGAAAGCTTCTATAAATACGGATAGAAATACAGATGCACCCAATACATCGAAACTCATTTCCCATGGATAAAAAAACCGTTTCAACGTCCAAAACAACAAAAACAAAAGAAAACATATAATAAATGGATTCGAAATTGTAACCCAACGTCGCTCATTGGTTCTATAACCGATTCATAACTCGCAAGTTTTTCTGGCCCCTTGCTAATCGGAGCTAAAACCCCGGAAATGGGAAAGTAGGAATAACACTTGGTATTTTTAGAAATACCCAGAAAATCTCATATCATATTCGTATTCGTAAAACCGAAGGATAGACGCATTCCGTGGAAAATAGATCGGATTAGCCGATTCGAATTGGAATTGTCGAGTCATCCATACCTGGTTAGTCAAAATAACAATTTATTTTGATCGAACCGCCTAGTTTTATTTATTTGCTGCGGGACATTTCTCGTTTAAAAATTCATCAACTGGAATCCTATTTCCATTACACTCACTTCATCGATATTGTATTTCGATATAGTAGAATAAATAAATATATATTGTTTTGTTCTTATACAAATCAAACTCTATCGCTTTCAACTCATCTCGCTTCGCTCTAAAAAAAGATTCCAAATAAAATTATCATTTTTTTTATAATTAGGATTAGGGCTATACGGACTCGAACCGTAGACCTTCTCGGCAAAACAGATCAAACTGATTATTATCAAAATGATTCAAACTGTTTCAAAAACCCAACATGCATTTTTTTGCATTGGGCTCTTTCATTAGCTGATATAAATATCAAGCTAGTCCGCCATATTTTTTCTTGACAGAAAGATAAGGCAATGGCTCCTTGTGCTCTGATTTTTGATTTGGATTAGAATCCAGGAGCACTACCAAAGTGTTTCAAAGGGGGTTATCTTGACGTAGGTCTGCTCTACCTCTGGCCTAGATCAAACTGAGTTAAATGGAGTCTCTATCCCTCTGCTTAAAAAATCCAATATGAAACTTTATACACCTTAAAGCTCATAGGAGGAAAAGAGATTTTTTTTTGAGGCCCTTATACTCATTAAGCCTAGCATTGAATAGACTGGGTATTCACCTTATCAATATCTCAAATCAATGATGGGTTCTATTTGACTTGACGCCTACCTAAAATGAGTATCCGAATCGGACCAAAGTATTTGAACCATTTGTCAGGCTATTGTTCTCTTGTTCCATCAAAGTCATGGAGTAAGACATCGACTTATCAATAAGATAAATTCTTTTGATTGTATGATAAACTCCCCTGAAAAAACATTGGCGCGCGTGTAAACGAGGCGCTCTACCTAACTGAGCTATAGCCCTTGTGATACATATTTTATCATGTAGATAATTTCTTGTCAAGATGAATATTCCATGATCCAATATCATAGTTCTGTGAGCTCTTTTGTTTAATTGGTATTGCTTATAAAAAATATTTTGTTTATAATCCATCGATGTGATGGATCCCATTTGTTTCTCTTTGTGATGATAAATAACCTACTTAACTCAGTGGTTAGAGTACTGCTTTCATACGGCGGGAGTCATTGGTTCAAATCCAATAGTAGGTATAACTTATTAGATACCAGCGGCTCTGGTATCTAATAAGTTTTTCTACTCACCTTTGTTAATTTTGTCTCCTTTCTAGTTGATTTTTGAATGAATCCTTTTTCGTTATATCAGAATCCGATTCCACTTGATTGTATTCAATCGACAAAATCAAACAAAATAAGTTTTGTTTATACACTCTATTTTGTTTGATTATTCGGACGCATCAACCAGTTACGAAATTGCATTGATAGCCTCGACTCGTGTCCTCGCTCGTCTGAGAGCTAGATTTGCCTCGATTATTTTTCTTTTACCTTCGGCTTTCCTCAAGTTAACTTCCGCTATTTCAAGAGTTTGTCGAGCTTCTTGTGGATCAATATCACTACTCTTCTCTGCATCATTTACTAAAACAACAAT